AAACGGTTCGGGACATTTTAAAGAAGTCAGAGGTTTTTAAGGAACTTTGTCCCGCAAATTTCATTCAATTAAGTAAATAAAAAAGGGGGGGATAGTGATTCTTATATAACTTTGTATAAGTTTTATAAATCCGAAATCTTTTTATACTTCTAATTTCTTCCCCTATCTAAACTTTTTTGTATCTATGTAGTGCCAATCCAACACAAGTCCTTTTTTTTTATCTTATTATTCTTTTCTTAACCTTTATATTGACAAGAACGCATTGAACAAATATAATTCATTATGTAGTGCCAATCTATTTATTTCCGTCCCCTAGGTTTGGTTTTTACCTTACTTTATTCAACTAATGAGTTCCTTGGATGTGCTTTGAACAATTTGTGATTGAAAAAGTGAATAAGATAAGGGATGATCGGCCCATTTTCGCATTGATTTTTTTTTGATTTTCTCGTAAAATTGATTGTATTTTCGTCTGAGTTATTCCGTTTTCTCTTCCTAATCGATTAGAAAATGTGTTTTTAGGGTTTGATTACCTCGTCTAATCATTTTTTTTTATTCTGATTGTATCTACATACTCTTTTATTCTATTCGGGTTGCTAACTCAACGGTAGAGTACTCGGCTTTTAAGTGCGACTAGGATCTTTTACACATTTGGATGAAGTGAGGGATTCGTCCATACCATCGGTAAAGTTTTGAAGACCACGACTGATCCTGAAAGGGAATGAATGGAAAAAATAGCATGTCGTATCAATCAAGAATTCTGAGAATAGTTTTTTCTTGCCAGCTCGGTATAAAACTTTCTTTAACTTATTGGAAAGTAGCAAAATGTATTCAATTTCAAGTTGGGTCGAATGAATAAATGGATAAAGCCCTGTGGCTTCAATTAATTTAATTAATTAAATTATAAGGAAAGAAAAAGTAACGAGCTCCCATTCTGAATTTGAATGATTACCCGATCTAATTAGACGTTAAAAATATATTAGTGGCTGATACGGGAAGGGCTTCTCCCCTGAGCGGATTCTTTATTTTTTAATGAATCCTAAATATTACCATTCTCCATTCCACAATGGAGATGTGTGTGTATAAGAAACAGTATATTGATCAAAAAATTTCCAAAATCAAAAGAGCGATTAGGTTGAAAAAATAAAGGATTTCTAAACATCTTGTTATCCTAGAACGAATATAAACTACTTCAATTAAATGGAAAAAGAGAGGATAGAGAATCTGATGATAAGTTTACCTGTATCCGAGGTATCTATTCCTTTCTTACTATAAAAAATACCTTGTTTTGACTGGATTGCACTATGTATCATTTGAGAAACCCTAAAATCCTCGACCTTTGGTTGAAATAGACTTGAAAATGGAGGAATTTCAAAGTGCTTTAGAGCTCGATAAATTTCAACAACACGACTTCTTATATTCACTTATCTTTCAGGAGTATATTTATGCACTTGCTCATGATCATGGTTTAAATAGATCTATTTTGTTGAAAAATGCAGATTATGACAAGAAATTCAGCTTGCTAATTGTGAAACGGTTAATTACTCGAATGTCTGACCCGAATTATTTAAATCAGTCTCCGAATGATTCTAAACAAAAGCCGTTTTGGGGACGCAACAAGAATTTTGATTATCAAATGATATCAGAGGGATTTTCGCTCATTATGGAAATTCCATTTTCTCTACGATTGCTATCTTCGCTAGAAAAGCTCGAAAAGAAAGGGCAAGGTATAGTAAAATCCGATAATTTACGATCAATTCATTCAATATTTTCTTTTTTAGAGGACAAAATTTCACATTCTAAGTATGTATTAGATATACTAATACCTTACCCAATCCATCTAGAAATCTTGGTTCAAGCTCTTCGCTACTGGCTAAAAGATGCTTCGTCTTTGCATTTATTACGATTCTTTCTCCACGAGTTTCCTAATTGGAATAGTCTTATTACTTCAAAGAAAGCCGGTCCTCCTTTTTCCGAAAGAAATCAAAGATTCTTTTTCTTCCTATACAATTTTCATATATGGGAATACGAATCCGTCTTTGTCTTTCTCCGTAACCAATCTTCTCATTTACGATCAACATCTTCTAGAGCCCTTCTTGAACGAATCTATTTCTATGGAAAAATAGAGCATCTTGAAGAAGTCTTGTCCAGGGCTTTGCAAGCCAATTTATGGGTGTTCGAGGATTCTTTCATGCATTATGTTAGGTATCAAGGAAAAGCAATTCTCGCTTCAAAAGGTACGTCTCTTTTGATGAATAAATGGAAATATTACTTTGTAAATTTATGGCAATCTTATTTTTACCTGTGGTCTCAACTAAGAAGAATCCATATAAACCAATTATCCAATCATTCCCTGGATTTTATGGGTTATTTTTCAAGTGTGCGTCGAAAGACTTCAAGGGTCCGCAATCAAATGCTAGAAAAGGCATTTCTAAGCGATAATGCTAGTCAGAAATTTGATACGATTCTTCCAATTATTCCCCTAATTGGATCATTGGCTAAA